TAAGAAATAAAGTTTTTGATTGGAATATGAATTAAACTGAAGGACCCTTTAACTATTAAGGGGATTAATCGAACGAATCACACTTTTACCACTAAACTATACCCGCTACAATGCGATTATTGTATAAAAAAGGCACTTTTGTCGAACAAGAGAATCGGGCGTAATCAAGATAGGACGGAAATTCTAAATAATCATGAAATGAAAATTAGAGATTAGGACGTTGATGTCTTTGTCAGTAGTCCTAATGAAATTAGGAAAAGAGGACTTATTTTGTTTAAATAATTAAATTTAATAATTAATAAATAGAAATAGTCCTTCTTTTTATTGTTGTTTGAATACAATAACAAGGATTTAATTTTTTTTTTTGTTTTCAAATCAAATACAAATAAATCATTTTTTCTATGGTTCGGCGGTATGGTTCATTGGAACAAAAAAAGGGCCCGGCTGGGTACTGACCAGGCCAGGCCGTGGAAGTGGAAATCAAAAAAGGCCCTGTTGAACGAAATTAAAGAGATATTTTTTTCTTTATTTTTTTTTTTCTATTTTGATTCGAGATATCTCTTTCGAATCCTTTCTTTATTTTAATTTTATATAAATCGAATTGCTGATAAAAGTGGTATCTATTTATATAATAGAATACAAAAGAAAATAAAAAAAAAAATCAATTCTATAAACGCTATTTTCTATAAGCTATAGAATAAAATTGATTGATATTATATAATCAATTTTATTATATACTAAATATTTCTATAATATAGTCTGTAATATAGAAAATAAAAATAAAATAATATACTAAAATAATATAGTAATATAGAAAGTAAAGATTTAAGTAAAGAAGGGCTTTTTTCAAGCATTATTTTTTTTTGTAATGTACCATAGTAATTCTTTTGCTTTTTCAATTAGGAGAGATGGCTGAGTGGATTAAAGCGTCGGATTGCTAATCCGGTGTACGAGTTATTCGTACCGAGGGTTCGAATCCCTCTCTTTCCGTTTCCGTCGATGGCTTGGTATCTTTCAAATTCGAATTTTGCGAACATTTTTTCTTTTTTTTATTTTTTAATAGTAAAGTGGAATAGATAAAATCCTAAGAACATTTATAAGAATAAGAATAAAGCAAGGAAAAACTTCTTATTTTTTATTCTTCGCGCCCGGGATTACGTCCTGGATCATTAGATAGGAATCCGAAGATGAAGAGAGAAACAAAGAATATCACTACGGTGTAAACAAAGAGTTTGAGAGTAAGCATTACACAATCTCCAAATCGTTTTTTTGGGAAAAGGAAAAAGAGAATAGATTCTCTATTTTTATACTACATATCCGATTTTGACACCAAGAAATGAAGTTCTTTTTAGAATTTCTATAAATAGAAAAGAGTTTTCAGAAATTCACACAATTATACTTCGATATTGTGGTGGGCTCTAATACGGTTTTTTCAATGAAAAAGGGTCAGAATCAGTAAATGGGGGGTCCAAATTGATCGTGGCTCCCCAAGACGTTCACTCTTTAAATTGAGGGTTCATTCATATTGTAAGACTCATCTGATCTTATTAATTGTTAGAATTTTTCTTCTCGAACTCGAATAAATCATGAATTTTTCTTTTTCTAGGACAGTATTAAGGATCTCATCGAAAACTTACAGCAGCTTGCCACACAAAGGCTAAGAGAAAAAATAGAACGGGTATTACTGGCATAACATCTACAATTGGATTCAAAAAAGCGTAGGCCTCGGGCAATTTGGCGAATAAAAAACTACTCGAAGAAAGGGCAGAATTAAGACAGATATAGATCAAACTAAAGATATTAAGCATAACAAACATTTTGTTCTTGGAGATAATTGTATTTTGATTGAGTTATTAATATGTTATTGATATAAGATAAAAATGAAGAAAAGAAAGTAAAGTAAACAAAAAAAAAATACTTCTTTTAACCGAACCAATCAAAACAAAAATCCTTCACTTCTCACAAGAGAATAGAAGAAATCATACTTTCATACAATATCTTAATTGAATTCTATGTAATGATCAAGAAATTTGGTTTAATTTTCCATCTACACGTGTCAAAATCCTAACATTAAAACCAAAATTGAATTTTAGGGATTTGGACTGGAATTGACGAACAACCAATAACAATATTAGTGTTTATTAGTATCGAATCGAAATTGAAATGGGGCGTGGCCAAGTGGTAAGGCAACGGGTTTTGGTCCCGGTATTCGGAGGTTCGAATCCTTCCGTCCCAGAGTGGACAGAATTAAAATTACCCTTTTGATCAACCTTCTTAAGAGTATAATTTTTGATAAAATGTACTTCTTCTTTCTAATTTTTCAAAATTATTCTCTGAATCAGATCCTTTTTCACAAATTGAATTGAAGTTAAATAATACGAAAATGTAACTGAATGCATTTATGATCCAGGGAAGATGGAAATATCGATCACAAGAGTTTGAAGTCAAAAAAGTTGGATGGGCGTTTTAGCCTATGCCCCTCCCTTTCACTTTTATATTTAAGTTAGTTTCTTAGAAAAGCTTTACGCCCCATATCTAGTTGAATTTTCAAGGATCCATTCTAAATCGAAATGCGAAAGCCTCTATATATTTGTTATCTTTTTTTAAGAAGACAGTTCAATGATTCTCCTTTCATTTCTGAATTCGAAACAAGAGGGTATTCCTGATACTGATTGAATTCGGGATTAAGTCTCTTAAGACTAGGTTAGGTTAAAATAAAAAAAAAATAGGAAAGGAAACGATGACTAAATCTGGACCTTTTTGGCTTTGTATCTATACAAAATAGTCTAGCATCCCCTAAAATAGGGTCTTTTTTTTTATTTAGGATTCATCATCCCCACAGAATGAATTGGGCGTGGAAGTAGATAAGAGTTAATGAGCAATGGAAGATATCGATTTGATTATCTGTGTCTGTCCAAATATCATTAACCAATAATCTAGTTCCACATGAAATGGATTTTCTTTGACCTTCTTTTTTAGGTATTTTGTCTTTGGCTTTAATGAATAATTGTAAATCTATGAACAATTTAGACGGGGGTGATTCATACATCTTATTCATTTTATTTTCATAATATTTTCATAATTTTCATATTTGGGAAAGATTCAAGATTATTAAATATCAAGTACAAGCCAAAGAAACTAGGCATAAATTGTAAATTGAGGAAATGCTTATATGCATATGGATTGCTATCCTTCTATTTCAGTGATAACGTTCTTTCGCTTTTTTTTTTGAAAAAGATTTGTGAGCCCTTACCTTACTGTTAAATATAATGGTGATGTTGAGGCAGGAAATTTTTTCAATTAAATAGTTTTAATCTTTCTTATTGGTCCTTGGTACTCGAAGAAGTGTAAGATTGTTGAATCGATTCTATCGAATCATTTGAAGATGCAACGGGGATTCAAAAAGAACTTAACTGATTTTTTAGTCGTCTTATTTATAAATAGCATTCATACAATAAAATAGAGGGTTTATTTGAATTCTTACTGAGACTTCTTCTTCATAAATTAACTATTCACTTCATATAGAAGGAAAAAAGACTGTGTATCGGCCGAAGCAATGACTATTCATGATTCCATAATTGAATCAATTACATACCGGTTCCAAACTAGAGAAATGTTATGGTAAAACTTCGTTTGAAACGATGTGGTAGAAAGCAACGTGCGACTTGAAGGCCATGATCCGCTATGGATTTCTTTACATCCACTGTTTTCGATTTTATATGAATAGGTTCCTGGCTCGACATCCTTTGTTCTGTTCTATTAGAATCCTCATTTTTGGGCGGGTTGTAATGTAAATAGTACATGATGGAGCTCGAGTAGAAAGTATTTATTCATTTCTCAGGGGCAAGGATCTAGGGTTAATACCAATCAATAAGTTGGAAAAAACTTCGTAAGTATATTTTCGATATAGAAATCGAAAGGATCTGATTCGAGCAATTTTTAAATAAAAAAAAAAAAGGGGGTGTGTTGCTGCCATTTTTTAAAACATTAAAGATCACCGAAGTAATGTCTAAACCCAATGATTCAAGGCAAAGATAACGGATCCTGGAACAAGAAAATACCGTTTTTGATTGTCTCAACAATTAGTCAGAATGAAGAATCAAAAAATAGATTCAAAACGAGACAAAAAAGGGGGTTCGAGACCACTCAAAAAATGAAATGCCTAAGGATTTTCTTTTGGACTGTTCGAAAGTTATCCAACTTGAGTTATGAGAGTATGAATGCTTTTTTCTTTTTCAAAAAGAAAAAAAAAAAAGAAGGACTTAAATCTCTAATTGATTTGATTATTTTATAGATCTATTTGACATTCTAATTCTCTATATAGACATAACTTCTAATCATTTTTTCTCGAGCCGTACGAGGAGAAAACTTCTTATACGTTTCTAGGGGGGGTATTGTTCAGCTATATCTATCCCAATGAGCCGTTTATCGAATCGTTGCAATTGATGTTCGATCCCGAAGAGAAGGAAGAGATCTTCGGAAGGTGGGTTTTTATGATCCGATAAATAATCAAACCCATTTAAATGTTCCTGCTATTCGATATTTTCTTGACAAGGGCGCTCAACCTACAGGAACTGTTCATGATATTTCAAAAAAGGCGGGGGTTTTTACAGAACTTAGTCTTAATTACACGAAATTCAATTAAGGAATAGAACAAAAAAAAAGGGTGTGGATAAATCCTATATAGTTTTGTATAATTTTTTCTTTACTAACCCCCCTTTTTTTTGTTCTATTCATACCTATTTATTATTCCGATTTAGAATTCCTACCATAGAATATCATGTTCTATAAGTATAAGAACAAAAATTGATTCTCTTGCTAGAATTTGATTGATATAAGATGCATATAAAAAAGATAAAGAAAATATAATGAACTAATTGGATCTGGAAATAGCAAAAATTTTATTACCTGAAACCGGGTGGTTGTTCGTTGGAAATCTATTAACAAATAACAAAACGAGGGATTAAGCTTGTTTATTTTACTTAATATTTATTGATTGA